TCGACGTCGATTCATCATTTTTAACGTCTCTAATTCAAAACCGAACATGAAACTTTGGTTTCATTCGGCTCCTTTATGGAAAATGGATATATTGCTAGATTTAAAATGTGAACCAACTTACAAAAAAATGATACCCATCTTACAAAAAATGATACCCATAACATCTATGTCAGCTTTTTGTTTGAATATATCCAATCCAATTCAAAACGACTCGCTTTCTAGATGATCCCTCTAGAAGAAGGCGATTCTAACAACCTTTCTAGTTACTTCGTTCTCTATTTCTATTTGAGAGGGTCCTAAGGAAAAGTATTTTATTTCCACCGAGCTAAAATAATATGGCGATGTCTCTAGTAAACTAAAGACATTATTTAATAGCTATTTTGCTTCAATTTATTCGATACAAATCAAAACAAAAATTGAAGATTTAGTTACGATTAGAAATTAGAAATCTACTTGTCTATCTTCATCCATGGATTCTTTATTCATACTCATTCAATTGGAAGTATGGATCCAATTTTAAAATTTTGTTTCACAATTTCATAATCCAAGTTTTTATTTTTTAATTTACTTTTGGATAAAAATGCCGAAAATTTATATTTTTCCTTGAATGTGTCATTGAAAGGTAAAGGATTTAATCCTTTTAATGAAATAAAGTTTTTGATCGGAATATGAATGAAACCGAAAGACCCCTTAACTATTAAGGGGGTTAATAGAACGAATCACACTTTTACCACTAAACTATACCCGCTACAATGCAATTATTATATATAAATGGATCTTTTGTCGAGGGGCTTCTGGATATGTGTAGACGGACTTCTTATATATTATCTTATACTTAATACTTATATATATAATTATTAAATATAAATATATATATTATTAATATTATAAATTAATATTATATTATTAATTAAATCTTATTAAATTAAATTCTTATATATAATATAATAATCTTATCTTATATATATATATTATAAAATAAAAGAAAGAAGTAGGTATATATNNAATAATAATTTATACTTATATATAATATAATATTCTCATCTTATATATATATTTATAATATAAAAAAAAAGAAGTGGTATATATATATCTTCTTATCTTATATATATATAAATAATTATAATAAATAAATATAATTATAAGAAGAAAGAAGATAAGAAGATTTTACTTACATAGTACAGTGACCCGTTCAGGAATTCAATGAACCAAGCCCTTTCCTTTTAACTCAGTGGTAGAGTAATCCCATGGTAAGGCGTAAGCCCTCGGTTCAGATCCGATAGGGGACTTTGTATTTTTTTCAGTCGTAGTATTCATATGAAGAATAGTAATATTATTAAATTATTAATTATTATTAATTATTAAATTGGTTTTATTATATTTAATTTTTAATTAATTAATTTAATAGTAATAAAAAACAACTGTATAATATTATATTATTATCATCATCTAATAATAATCTAATGAGTTATGAGTTATAGTATATATATTAGTTATAGTTAGCACCAATAATGATAAGTCATCTGTTGAATCACCAACTATTCCTATTTTCAATTAGGCCAATGAAATCCATTGTAAAGATTAGAAATCAATAAAAGAAAAATAAGTGGACCTGACCCATTGAATCATGACTATATCCGCTATTCTGATATTCAAATTCAATAGAGATAAAATTGCAACAAGTTGACCCTCCTTTTTTTCTTTGGACTCCGCAAGAATTTGTCGATATTTCCAATTCAATCGTCTTGGTCCTAGATGTTCTATAGGAATAACTTGGCATTTCGTTTTTCCACAGAGAACCTTTTATTCTAAGTCACAAGATAAGAAAATTTTTCACTATCTTTCTTTGATTACAGGATAAATATTAATTTTTTTATTATTAGAGACCAACGTCTTGTTATTATATTATATATCTATATCTATACTATATACTATATAATATTTCTATCTTTAGATTTATAGCTATCAGATCGCGACTTGATGTACCAAAAATTTCCATTTCGTTGCATCCAATTTGTTCCGACAATCATATGAAGAATGGATGCGAGATAAATACTCTCATTTCCGGTCTCCTATTTTTTTTATTGAATATTGTTATTGTATTGAGTATTGAAGTAAAAAAAAGGAAACTCTCTCTTTTCTAACAGAGAAATAGAAAAATATTAGTAATTTAGTATTAGTATACATAAAAATTAGAATCTAAAAAGAGTTTTTTTCTTAATCTCATGAAGAAGATCTAAGAATCCATTTAGTTGATGGAAGAAAGGGGGGGCAGGTCTGAAGATCAACCGGTAGTGGGCGAGGGGGTTTCGTTTTCCGTTTACAGTTCTTTCAAAAAAAGAATCTATCCGCTTCATGAGTCATCAGAAGACAATTCATGATTCAGATGCTTAATAATAATAAGAAGGAATAATCAAACTTAATTCATGGATTTACCTGGATGGTCAATTTATGGGCCAATGCCAATAAAGGATTTTTATCTTCGAAACCCATTGGAAGG